CTAAGAGCAGCGTGTCTACCAATTTCACCATAGCGGCTTGTTCAAAATCATAATAACCTTTTTTTATTCAATCGTCGAGATTGAAAGAATCGATTCAAATTCAATGGAATTTAGGAAAGATTTGATGAAAAAAAAACTCGTTTAAAAAAGGATTTGAAGGTGCGAATCCAACATTAAGCCTTTATAATAAAAATATAATTCTCTTTTTTTTTTAGTTTTTTAAGTTAAGAGTTTGTAACTTAATAAGAGAAGTTTTTGTAGTTTATGTTTTTTCCTAAAATAGAACTGTTGTAACTAAATAGTTGTGACTTCAATCCAGAGATAGAACTCAAAAAAAATGTTCTTTATCATTAAATCTATTTTTTATGAATTGAATGAATAAAATAAAAATAAAAAAAAAATATGATTTTTACGGATCAGAATTTTAGCAAACATCCAACAATTGAAATTAAAAGAGGTTTATGTAATTTGCATAGCTTTGTATTAATTCTTAGGGGTTTTCGTTGTTAATTTGTGTTTGAATTTATCAAACTAATTAGGTATGGGGGGGACGTATTATACAAAATAAAGTTTTGATTTCTATCGTAATTCATACTTCCAAAAAAATACTTTCTAAATCTAAATTAGAATAATAATTATAAAGATATATATCTTGATTGATCTTCCTATATAAATCTAGGAGTTTTTTGATCACTTAAAAATGATACATTATTCGTATATAATAGCCACCACTAAATTTGAAAAGGTGCTTTTATCAATTGGGTTTCGAGCAAGGAATATATAATGATTCAGAAAAATAATGATTCAGAAAGTTCTAAGAGTTACAAGATTTAAACTTAATCAATTAATTTCAACAATCTAAACCTATTGATTTTGACTAAAGATCTTCTATTTCTTCTTCTATAGTAGAAAAAAAAAAGAGAAATATAAAAAGTTTTTATATTTATTATTCTAACAAGTGTGCGATGGGGAAAATAAGAATCCCCATCCCGGAAATGAAAAAAAAAAACATATTATAAAAAAGGTGAAACCTTATATCTTGTCTTTATTTTATTCTAAAAAAGGCGACCTTTTATTATTTTATAATTTAGTAGAAAAAAAAATCGATGAGTTCAAAACATTAGGGAATGGAAATCATTCCTTTTATACTCATTCCTTCTATATTCTAAAAAAAATTAGCTTTTCGAGTTAGGTCGATTCAGATTAGTTTAATGTTTTTTTATTTAGTTTTATTTATTTGTCGTACAAACAAACTTTTTGAATTCCTTGTAGAAAGAGATTTCGCTAACGAAAAAGCTTTCAACGCTGCCCAATATCCCTTCTTTTTCCAAATATTTTTACGAATACGCTTTTTTGATATAGAAGTATGTTTTTTTGGAACTGCCATTCAAAAACGAAAAAGGTTATTCAATGCTGTAGTTGGATGTGAAAGACATCTATTGTTCAAAACGAATCGTTCTTTCCTATTCCTTATCTGTCTATTTATATTTCTTTTTTTTTTCTTTAGATTATATATACTATCTTCAAAACAAAAAACTCTAAATACATGTGTAAAAATAGCATAAAATATTCCATTACTGGAACAAAAAAAAACAAAAAAGAAAAAACAATATGATATAGGATTTTCTTTATTTCTAGTCCATTACAATAGCCGGAAGAAAGAAAAATTTGTATTTATTGGTACGTTTTATATCCCCATTCAAATCTATAGAATACACTATCCCATATAATATAAGTCGAATTGGTTGACGTTGATGAAAAAATCTAAAATTTTTTCTTTTCTCTTTCCATCCATTTCTATCTATTTTTGTCGTGCTACATTTCTATTTATATTTATACAGGAAAAAGACATCGAAAAATTTAAGAACCCCCCTTTACGTTTTATCTAATAAAAAACTTTTATTTTTTTTATTAATCGATCAAACTCGAAGAAAGAGTACACCTAATTTAAATTTTAAAATTCGAATCAGACCAGTAGTTTAGTTAATCGATACACGATTTTGTAAAAAAAAAATTAGGTTCATATCTAAAAAAAAATTAGAATATTCTTTCTTACAAGCATAAGTGTCATTTATTGTAATGGAAGACAATCAATCAGTTCCACAATGAACTAGTTAAGGATAACAAACTAAAATAACTAGTTTCTTTATTGGATAAAGCTTTGGTTCATCCTATAATTATGATTCATATCAAGTACTTTTTTGTTTGTAGTGTAAATCTTTATTCTATTTTTGATATATGTATATAAATTATTGGATTGTAATAATAATTGAATTTTTCTATATTTTCATAAAGATCTTGCTTAATAAACTTAATAAAAAAGTAATTATTTTCTTTTTTCATTTTTTTCAATAGTAACTTAGTCATATCATTTAACCACTTCTAATTTCTTGATTTTGAAGTATTTGATTGAGACTAATTCCGAATAGAAAAAATTTCCATTTAAGTTTGAAATATCTTGATTTTTTTATTTCCCCCTTTGAGATAAGAACTGGTGAATCAGAAATAATTAATAATTAATTAAGAATAAAATAAAAAAGTTTTTTTATGGAACACACATATCAATATTCATGGATCATACCTTTCATTCCACTTCCAGTTCCTACTTTACTAGGAATGGGACTTCTACTTTTTCCGACGGCAACAAAGAATCTTCGCCGTATGTGGTCTTTTTTTAGTATTTTATTGTTAAGTATAGTTATGATTTTTTCAGTCGATCTAGCTATTCGACAAATAACTCCAAGTTCCACCTATCAATATGTATGGTCTTGGACCATAAATAATGAATTCTCTTTCGAGTTCGGCCACTTTATTGATCCACTTACTTCTATTATGTCAATATTAATCACTACTGTTGGAATTTTTGTTCTTATTTATAGTGACAATTATATGTCTCATGATCAAGGGTATTTGAGATTTTTTGCTTATATGAGTTTTTTCAATACTTCAATGTTGGGATTAGTTACTAGTTCTAATTTGATACAAGTTTATATTTTTTGGGAATTAGTTGGAATGTGTTCTTATTTATTAATAGGTTTTTGGTTCACACGACCTATTGCAGCGAATGCTTGTCAAAAAGCCTTTGTAACTAATCGTGTAGGGGATTTTGGTTTATTATTAGGAATCTTAGGCCTTTATTGGATATCGGGTAGTTTCGAATTTCAGGATTTGTTCGAAATATTCAATAACTTGATTTATAATAATCAAGTTAATTTTTTATTCCTTACTTTGTGTGCTTTTCTATTATTTGCAGGCCCAATTGCTAAATCCGCGCAATTCCCCCTTCATGTATGGTTACCTGATGCCATGGAAGGTCCTACTCCTATTTCGGCTCTTATACATGCTGCTACTATGGTAGCGGCGGGAATTTTTCTTGTAGCCCGGCTTCTTCCTCTTTTCATAGTCATACCTTACATAATGTATCTAATTTCTTTGATAGGTATAATAACAATACTATTAGGAGCTACTTTAGCTCTTGCTCAAAAAGATATTAAGAAAAGCTTAGCCTATTCTACAATGTCTCAATTGGGTTATATGATGTTAGCTCTAGGTATGGGGTCTTATCGAGCCGCTTTATTTCATTTGATTACTCATGCTTATTCAAAAGCATTGTTGTTTTTAGGATCCGGATCAATTATTCATTCAATGGAAGCTATTGTTGGATATTCTCCCGTTAAAAGCCAGAATATAGTTCTTATGGGTGGTTTAAGAAAGCATGTGCCAATTACAAAAACTGCTTTTTTATTAGGTGCGCTTTCTCTTTGTGGTATTCCCCCCCTTGCTTGTTTTTGGTCCAAAGAGGAAATTATTAATGATAGTTGGTTGTATTCACCGATTTTTGCAGTAATAGCTTGTTCCACAGCCGGATTAACCGCATTTTATATGTTTCGGATATATGTACTTACTTTTGAAGGACATTTAAACATTCATTTTCAAAATTACAGTGGAAAAAAAAGTAGCTCTTTCTATTCAATATCTCTATGGGGTAAAAAAGAACCAAAAAGGATTAACAGAAATTTTCGTTTAGTACCTTTATTAACAATCAATAATACCGAAAGAGCTTCTTTTTTTTGGAAAAAGGCATATCGAATTGTTAGTAATGTAAGAAATAGAACTTTTATTACTATTACTCATTTTGGCGTTAAGACGACTTTGTCTTATCCCCATGAATCGAACAATACTATCCTATTTCCTATGCTTGTATTGGTTATATTTACTTTGTTTGTTGGAGCCATAGGAATTCCTTTTACTCACGAAGGAATAGATTTTGATATATTATCAAAATTGTTAACTCCGTCTATAAACCTTTTACATCAAAATTCAAAAAACAAAATTGATTGGTATGAATTTTTGACAAATGCAACTTTTTCAGTCAGTACAGCTTATTTCGGAATATTTATAGCATCTTTTTTATATAAGCCTTTTTATTCATCTTTACAGAATTTAAACTTACTTAATTCATTTTTGAAAAAAGGTCCTAAGAGAATTCTGTGGGACAAAATAAAAAATTGGATATATGATTGGTCATATAATCGTGCTTACATAGATACTTTTTATGCAATATCTTTAACTGATGGTATAAGAGGATTAGCGAAAATAACTCATTTTTTTGATAGACGAGTAATTGATGGAATTCCGAATGGGATAGGTATTACGAGTTTCTTTATAGGAGAAAGCATAAAATATGTGGGGGGGAGTCGCATCTCTTCTTATCTCTTATTATATTTGTCCTATTTACTTATTTTTTTATTAATTTACTACTTTTTATTTTGAAATTTATATTTCTGAATTTCTTCTAATCTAAGAAGAATCTTTAAGTTTTATTTTGTTCAACAATCTATATAAATATCTATAGAAATATTGTGACATTTCATTTCTTACAGCATTTTCAAATCGATCATTTTTTATATATCGAAATGGCCGATTCCATTGGTTAGAATCGAAAAGAAGATTCACAAGAGGTTTTTCAAATAAATATTTATCTTCTTTTTTTTTTAATA